TCATGCTCGTTCCAAGTTCGAAGTACCATTTGTACAAATAAGAATCCCCTTCTTTACATGATTTCTTCTTCATATAGATAGATATAGGATCTACGGGGCAATTACTTAGAAGTACATTTTGTGCAACAGCCCTTCCTATCTGATAGAAAAGGATCCCATGATCCTGAACCGATATTACCTGGGATCGCAAATCCCAAGTTTGTCTATGAAGAGCTGATCTAATTGTATTAGTTTCTATAATTGATTTCTTCTGTGTAATACTAATGGATAGGGCCTCATTGATAAGTGCTGCAAGATCTCGTGCATTGGAACCCATGGTTATGGACCCGAATCCGTTAGTATGGAACATTTTCTTTTCCAAGTGAAACCCTTTAGTATATGAAAGAATGAAAAAGTGCTTTCGTTGTTGTTGAATAAGAAGCCTTCGTATCTTAATGCATGTATTTAATTTATTCGGAGCTATTAGAGCGGGATCCACTTTTTGGGGAATATGAGTCGAACCAATAACAAGAATATTTCTAGTGGAATATCTTTCACAATCTCTGGAGAGATAGTTCTGTAATAGACCGAAGGATCTGTAATTCACATACAGATCATGAATGTTTGGAATCCATATTATGCAAGGAGACATTGCTCTTGCTAATGCGAATCGAAAGGTGATATCGATATAAAATCCGTATATACTCGGCGGCATATCCATAGTTAGCACATTCGTCATATCTAGCAGCTCCGTATCAAGATCAAGGTCATCATCAATATCGTCACTATCATCAATATCGATATCGTCACGATAATCACTATCGTCACTATCACTATCATCAATAAAAAAACCTTCAGGCTTGTAATACGAATACGGAAAGTTGTTCGGAAATATCGTAATGAAAGGAACATGGGAGTTTGTCGCTAGGTATTTGACCAAATAGGATCGTCCAGTTCCTATAGAACCTATCACTAAAATACCCCTAGAAGGGGATAGGGCTAAACGGAGCGAGAAGGGTTTTCCATGAGATGGGAAATGAAAACTATTAGCCCCACACGGGGTTTGTGAATAAGTGATTGTCTGATAATGAGCAAGGAATATCCGTCTTTCTGCTAAACAGGATCTATTGAACTCATAATTCATTAGATACTTTTTATGAATGTCAACTAAGTATCGTAAGTAAATTGATCCCGGTTGTTCAATCATTTGATAACCAGAGTCATTCTTTGATAAATGATCACTATGAGTCAGACTCAATAGAATTTGATCAATCCTTTTTTCTTTTTCGGTCGTTAAGGTGGAGAACTGAACCAAGAATTCTCTTTCTTCATCATCAACCAAATCACTGTTCGCGACCCAGGATTCTATTTTCTCATCAATCCAATCACCGTTCACCCCTTTTCTTTTTCTTATCAATGAATAGATCTCTTTACTTGTACGACTTAGATGTCTCGTATTTCTCGAAAAAGCGATTCGATTGATGGGATTTTGTATGATACTTCTGAGATCGATGAGATTGATATTCAAATATTTCTTCTTAGAACGTATTGATTTGACCCCATAAGCGGAACCACCAACCAATAGCATGTTGCCACCAGAAGCAGAAACCCGTATTTCTTCCAGAAAATCTCCTAATTGTTCCAGAGCAACTAGAAAGAGATTCTTTAACCAGAAAGAATTCAGTTCAGATTCAGATGTAGGATACCTATCCAAAAGTTTTCGCAACTCAATCATGTATGATGGAATCATCAAAGATTTGATCTTTTCTAACTCTGTCTGTAACTCACTAGAGGCTCGGGAAACAAAGAGAAGATGTATGCGAACGAGATATCCAGCAACAAGAAGAAGGAAAAGGATTGAATAGAGGAACTCCCGAGCATTTGTTAATCTCAGATGTGTCCATATCAATGGAACGGGTGACTCATTATTTCGATGAATCGTTTCTTCGGACAGAAGGAGATTCTGTAAACACTTACTCGAAATCTCACTTATCAGACTCGAAATCTTACTTTTCAGAGTCAGAGTCCATTGTGGAAGAATCTTCTGAGGAATTGGCCATGATATATCTGATACATGCATAATATCTCTCAAAACGGATACAAATTTGTGCCTGCTACTTAGTATCCTTAGTATCGGCAATGGTTCTGAAAAAATCTCTAAAAGGGTGGTGAAATTTAGATATTTCCACCCTGTCGAAGTAAGGAACCATGGCATATATGTTTGGAAGAGATTCCATTTTGAGAGATTGAAAAGAGCACTATCTCGTTGAAAGGTTCTATACATCTGCCCTTTTTCAACGCATTTCTTTAGAGAAAGACTCCGTTTTTTTTTCCTCTTTCCAGATGGGAAATCCTTCTCAGAACATGGAGTGTGAATCAAATCCATGTTTGAATTGAAACTGAGATACTCATGCAAGTTCTTCCCTTCTGAATCAGATAGATTCATATCTGAAAGAGGCTGACAATAAGTTCTTTCAAAATTAACTATTTGTTCCTCTGTTAGAGGTGTTGTAGAAATGTC